CAAACCCCCCTTTACCTTCTCCTTTTATTCTATAAAAAGGCGAACATCTAATCTAGGCCCGGTCGCCTTTCTATGAAGGCGAGCAGCCCAGCCCCCCCAGTTGCTTATAGTATTCAGGGTCAGCGGTATTTCGCAATAGCAGCTCCGAGAAGCTGGGCTTAGGGTGCGCCTCCTGCGGTCGTTTCAGTGACTCATAGGGCTTCCCTCAGCTCAGACTGGTGTCGCCACCTCTCCCAGGACCGGAATGATTATCCCTGCCCGATGGGTCTACATTCATCCCTGAATGTCGTCGGGTACTCTTCACTTCCCCGCCATTCTTGTAACCGTCACCTGTAATCCGCGCAGGTGTGTCCGCACCCCCTGGAGTGGACGAGAAAGAAAGGATTTCGCGGAGCAACCCCCTGGTTCCAGACCCAGGAGTTCACTTTCCCGTATGAGCATTCGGTACATGTATAAGTCCGTGGAAGAGTCAAAGGGTCACCACTACTGAGGATCTCCCCCCTAATCTTAGATGGGTCGTCTGAGGGTTCGCCGCGGTTCATTGCTGTGCTTACACACTAGGCTACCCTTCTCCGAAAGCTCCGCGGGACCACCTATCACTAGTCTTCGGCCGGAGGGGTTTATTGCACATAAACGCCGGGCGCTGGCTCCCGCAGAGGGAAGCCCAACGAATGTCAGATGCAAAGCCCCGCACCTCATTAAGATCATATTGGCATACTCCCCCAAAAAAAAAAGAGCAGACCCCATTGAAGACGGGAGTGAGGTACAACAAGGCCATTTCCGTCCACCTTCTCACGGAGCCGTACGTGGACGTTACCGCTCATACAGCTCCCAGCCAGCAAGCAGTTAGCTTTCCTCTACAAGGAATGGAAGTGTGGATGAATCGACATCAGAGGCGCGGAGCGGTTTTTCTTATCATATCAGCAATAACATGCATGATTAGAGCATCCCTTTCACAAAAACCTACAGATCCCCCTCCCCCCTCCAGCCACTTCAGCACCTTGTGATCTTTGAGAAGCGAGTTTGAGAAAACGGAAAGTGAGAAAACGGAAAGCAGCGGGTTTAAGAAAACGGAGAGCAGCGATAAAGTTTAGGGAGAGCAGCGAGAAAACGGAGAGCGCCCTAGCGCGCTCCGGCTTTCGAGCCTCCGCTTGTTCCCTAGCGCGCGGAGGCGGGAACGCCTACGCTTGTTCCCTAGCGCGCGGAGGCTTTCGAGCCTCCCTAGCGCGCGGAGGCGGGAACGCCTACGCTTGTTCCCTAGCGCGCGGAGGCTTTCGAGCCTCCCTCTCAAAGAATGTTTTTGTAGATTCCTCAAATTCCATGGTGGATCAGGACGAGAATGAATCCGGGAATCCAGGACATATTCATCCTGGAGCTTCTGCTCTCCTCAGTGGAGGGGTTTTTCTAGAGAAAGAGGTGAGTCGAGGCGAGGGTAGCCTCCCGCTTCGCTTGACCGATTCCTCGGAGTCGGAGGAAGATCGACCCTGAACAAGAAGGAGCAGCTCTCGATGTGAGATCAGCAGCAAACAAAAAACGGTCATTTTCTGCCCGATAAGATAAGCCTAAAAACACACACAACGGACTGGACACAAACAAACAAAAGAAACAAGAAGTGCCTATGTTCTCTTCGTTTTCGCCCTGCCCCGATGATGGGCTCCTAGCTCGCGGAACTACACTACATACCGGAAAAAGGTCTCTCTAACACTTTGAGAAGAGAATCATTGGTTTGACCGACGAGCTGCGTGGGAAATACGAGATCTAGGCAAGCCGCAAAAAATCTATGGCCCCTTGCCCTTGAACGATAGATAGAAGAACCACTTTTTTCTCCGGTCGATCGGTTCGCATCTCAATAGGTCTGCGGATCTATTTTCTTCTATACGAGAAATCGCTATCTCGTAGCACCACCACGACACCGATTCTCGTTCTTATTCCGAGCCAGCCCCCCCATGCCGTGACTTTTACTTTCAGTATTCTGAATGAGTGGAAAGATCTTTTATAGAAGTTCCCTGTCCGATCCAACCAAAGAGTTCGTATCGTATAGATATCCCTTCTGGACAACAAACGAAACGAAGGGTGCCGCTACAACACAAGAACCAGACTAAACATAGAGTATGCTTACTTACCAAATTAGGCTCTATCTTTGAATCTTTAAAACCGTTCATTTTAGAGGCTGTAGGCCGTATCAATGAAACCGCATAGAGATAGCTTCACTGAAGATAGGAATAGCTAAACTAACTACTACTGACTTACTATTCCTATACCTATTTCTTACCTATAGAATTGGAGACCTACCCCGGACCGAGGGTCGCTCTACCAGCTCTGATTTCACCACCGGGTATAGTAGATGACAAAATCGAGAAAACCTGAAAGTCAGATTATCGACTTCAACCATCCACTATAGCTTATACCCGTATGGAGCCAACCGTCGCTGTATAGATATGGCATGGGGACAGGACAGGTAGACAGTACCGCGTGTCCGCGCAACCTATCGCTTCTCCACTCCCGAAAGGCCGTAGCCAGCGGTCCCTTCTTATCATGTTATTGTAGTACATAGCGCAACCAAGCGAGTTTGAGAAAACGGAAAGCAGCGATAAAACGGCGCGCGGAGGCAGAGAGCAGCGAGTTTCAGAAAACTCCGAGCTGCGAGAAAGCCGGCCTAGCGCGCTCCGGCTTTAGAGCCTCCCTAGCGCGTGGAGGCGAGAAAGCCTCCCTAGCGCGCTCCGGCTTTCGAGCCTCCGCTTGCTTCCGGAACGAAACTAGTTTACAGGTTGCTTCCCGAATTGACTTTCGCAGTCCCCCACTCTGAATGGTTACTGGACAAGAAGAGGGCCCTTGAACATAGCATTCCGGCTGTGCCGTACCCAGAGGTGAATCTGCTTGGCTTCATCTTAAAGGTAGCTAATCACAATTCTTCCATGAGAATATACAACAACTGATCGGAGGTGAGTTTCCCGCTCGAGAATCCACCTAATGGAACGTGGGACTCTACCCCGCCCAAAGGACTGGGCGGGCTTCCGGGTTTGTGTTGTGTTTTCGTTCCGGGTCTTTGCCTTTCGATTGCACGATACAGTCAATCCTAGTGCCAGTGCTGATCACTTCAGGAAAGTAGGGGGGTTCTCGAGGGGACGACCAAAGAGAAAGCGAGTAGTCGGGAACTAAAGGCTACCAAACGAGTTTGAGAAAACGGAAAGCTGCGAGTTTGAGAAAACTCCAAGTGAGAAAACTCCAAGCAGTGTCGCGCTCCGGCGATAAAGTTTAGGGAGAGCAGCGAGTTTTAGGGAGAGCGCCCTAGCGCGCTCCGGCGGGAACGCCTACGCTTGTTCCCTAGCGCGCTCCGGCTTTAGAGCCGGAGCTTGTTCCCTAGCGCGCTCCGGCGAGAACGCCTACGCTTGTTCCGGCCTAGCGCGCTCCGGCTTTCGAGCCGCGTGGAGGCTTTCGAGCGCTTTCGAGCGCTTGGTCAAAAAAAAGCAAGCCAGGAAGCGAAAGTAGGGAGGGGTAGACAAGAGTGGTGCAGGTGCAAGGCAAGCTAAGGGTAAGCGGGGTCCTGCGGGGGAATATTTGGCTGGACCGGGTCATAAAGTGGCACAGATAATAGCAATATAGGCTGAATACGATTGAAAAAAGGGTCGAGGAGTACGAGGATGATGACGATCGTGAATTCTTCAAAAGATTGTTGGAGCAAAAGAACTGGCAGATCGATCACCTTGTAGCTGAGAATGACGCATTGAAAGCGGCCTAGACCACTGACCCTTGATGGGAGGCTTCTTCCAATGGATTGGTCTTCGAAAGCCCGCGAAGAAAATAGTACTTTGCTGAGAGCACTAGACCTTCTCTCTTTCTGGATTGATTCCCACTCACTGCCCGATAGCTGGCTTGGCCCATGAGACCTATTGTCTTATTGTCCTGGCTCACTTCACTTCACTACTTTGGCGGTTCGCAAACGCTCTAACCCGCTCCATCCAAATTCTAGTTGATGTGAGCACTTCCCCAGAGGCAGAGTCTGAGTCTACAAAAGGGTGGGAGCAAAAAATGTAGGTGAGTCAATTGCGTGTGGTGGATGGTTCGTTAGCAAAGAGACTCATTCTACGGTAGTGAGGAACTATGGATCGGCCAAATCCCTAGTTTTGAGCTCGATGGCGTAATCCATTGGATCTAGTCGCGGTAGGGTGAGATCCGTTCAGAAGGATAGATCCCCTAAAGGGAGAGTTCGTCAACCAATCTCAAGTAGGGTTGTGGATCGCCCAATGTCCTTCTCTCTTGCTGTCCTATCTCCTCGAGGGTCACCAGCAGCAGGAAAGACAAGATTGCTTGAAGGTCAGGTCCCGTCTATGTATGGAGAAGTTCGGGATCTCAGTTCGCTTGAAAGCATAACAGAAGAGGGAGATACACTTTCAAAAGGCAGGGATTCGCGGCTTTCAAAGAGGGCTTCTTCTTGTCCCATGTCCTTTTCTTCTGGTGCAGTAGTCGGCATGCTCAACTCTCCCGTACTCTTTTGAATCATCTATCAGAAGCAAATCGATCTCATAGCTCTCTAGCCTCTTGCAACTCTACTACTTGGTTGGGAAGGTGGAGCAGCAGTCACCCCATGCTTCCTTCAAGTGGATACTGGATCAGATCCAATCGGCGCGGGAACAAAGAAAACACCCTGGTCGCTTCTTCACGCACTTTTGGGAAATTATCAAGGATGAGAATCAGCTGTAATTGATTTCTTTCATGGTAGCCGCTTACCTAAATCTTACACTTCATCCTTTATCGCGAGCAGCCGACACACAACTCGGACTCCCGTCCGATTAGCCTGTGCAATTTAGCGTACATTCTTCTAGTATAGCTCGTATTTTCGCTGACAGGCTTGGCACCATTCTACCTCAGCTGATATCCCTAGAGCACGGAGCTTTTGTGAAAGGACGAGGAATGATAGAAAAGATCGGGCTTGCACAAGAGATGTTTCATGATTTTATCCAGGAAAAGTAGAGGGGGCAACATTCTAATCAAGTTGGATATGGCTAAGGCCTATGACAGATTAGAATGGCCGTTTCTTTTTGAAGTGCGGTTTTTCGGATTAGATTCATTGAAGGTATGTTTACAAACTGTTGGTTTTCTGTTCTATTCAATGGCGTGGTTGGAGGTTACTTTCAGTCCAGCCGTGGGTTGAGACAGGGCGACCCACTGGCTCCATCGCTCTTTATTCTGGCAGAGGAAGCTCTTAGTAGGGGGCTCCACAATCTGATTCACAGAAACAGTTTCATGCGGTTCAGCACCCCTAGGGGTTGCCCACTCATTTCTCACCTCTTATTCGCTGACGATACCAGAATATTGACTAATGGTGGTGCGAGGTCTTTTAGGGGAGTGAGCGTCTTTCCAGTCATTTAGTATAATATGCCCGAGATAGATCAAGTGGTGGAATATGAATTAGGTTAGGAAGCACGGGAAAGAAAAGCACTTCGGGTAGACGTTACGTTAGCCTGTAGTGTAGCTTCAAGCCGGAAAGTTCAGTCTCTACGAGCATCAGTTTGAAAGCCTTCCCCTATTGTAGTTATGGCACGAGTTCTCAATGAAAACGTCAGTCTGGTTAGTTCCGGTGAAAATATCGCGTAATTTCATATCCGCTCGGGAGGTAAAGCTACAAACCTTCCTTTAGCCGTCTTCTATTGTATCTGGAAGCTGGAAGTTAGAGAAGCGTCAATCTTCAAGCCAGTGATCAAGAGAAGAAGAGAAGGGCTTGCTTGAACCACTGGAAGGAGAGGAGGATAAGCGCATTTCATTTGGAAAGGACAACAACTATAGCGTAAAAGCGCTTGCTGGTTCATTCTTCACCCTTGCTTGCGATAAGGTTAGCGGTCTTATTGGGCTGTAAGAAAGAAGTCGAATCTAGCGCACGCATCTCTTACCATTCGTTAAGTCGGCAGCTGCCAATAAGCTTTTCTTTTCGTTTGGTCTCTTTCTTTCCTAGTATAGTCCCTTTCTTTCATGAAATAAGCGCTTTGATCTGAGTGTGGCTGCAGTGTGTTCACGTTCCACTCTAGCTGCTCCACATCCTAATTATTGGAGTGCTAGCAGACGGATCTTTTCTCTTTACCACAGTAAGTGGAGGAAATAAGAGGTGCGAAACGATTCTTGAAAGAGGCAGCTTTAGGCTGTCGAGTGCTTGCTGCCGGGAAAATTTCGTAACTGAGTAATGCCCTGCTAGCTGCTTAAGCTAAGCTGATTAGCCCCGGACTCATCTATCTTCGGAGAAAAAAGTGTCTTTTAACAAGACAAGATGCTACTAGTACTAGTGATGAAAGCAGTCTATTCTTGTAGCATATCTAGTAGGGGCTCTGAACTCAAAAAGTCCTTCGTGAAAGAGAGAAAACGGAGCGCGTGGAGGCTTTCGAGCGCTTTCGAGCGCTTGGAATTGAGTGCTTTGATTGGTCGGTCCCTTCGCATTGGAGTGCTTGCTGGTTGAAGGGCTAGTATTTAGCACAGTACGGGGAGCAGTAATACAATAGAGCTGTAACACAGAAAGAAGTCGATTGCTACCATTCCTGAAATCCGGTTTTTCTAAGTGTTTCGTCTGGGAGATATAGCTCATCAGCGCATACAGACAGAGATCCTTTGAGTGACTCTTTACTAGAGCAGAGCCACTGGACACTGTAAGGTAAGGGAGTAAGCAAGTCAACTACCTTTCCTTCCAAAGAATAGAAGCTTGTATTGGAGTGCGCTGGTTCGCTAAGTGCGTTTAGCAGTGTTATTGAGCACACGGCGGATTCAGTGATGATTTGATCTGGACTTGATCTACAAGACAATTTGGCTTAAACAGCAAGCAACAAACAGCTAAGGGAGCACCAAACGAACAAAGAGAAAAGCCCCTTTCAGGAACGGGAGCTGCACTAACATCAAAGCTTGGATAAGGAATAGCGGCCGTAGACATCAGCTAACCTACTTTAGTCGACTTTCCCCTTCCCGTAAAGTGGATCTGCCCTCTCCCGCTCAATAACACTGCTATTATCGGCAGCAAGCGCTAAAAGAGAAGTGCCCAGCACTAACGCTATAAGAACACCTTATCACGGGGATGAGTCTACTTCTTAGCTGCTCTTAAAGTTAGCGCTTTCTGCTATTCAAGAAGGACTATAACACGAGTACTGCTCTCTTGCTCTTTCCCACCCTATAGAGTCAAAGTAGACTTCCTTAGAGGTGATCAAAGGATCTCCCCTACAGTCTCTAGTCCCGTACTTACATAGTCTATTGATACTGTATCCACCCAGGCTCAAATAAAACCTGATTTAGGGTATGGAAAGGGAAAGGCACAACCACTTATTACTCGCCTGTCAGGAAAGAAGGGTAAAAGCATTCTAATAAATCAGGAAAGGAAGTCGTCGAAGTACCAGTGACTTCGGTCTCCCGAGCGCGGTTTGGGTCACATAATCAAGGACCAAGTCCGAGATGAAACTGCAAGAGTTTAGTCTATCTCGGAATCCTTCTTCCTTCTTTATCCTCTTCTCTTCCCTATTTTCTTTTATTTCTACGGTGGACATGTTGAATATTCTTTTACCTTGTAAATGCGTCGGATGTAGCATTTTTGGGGCCTTGCTTCCGGAGGCCAGTCTCCGTGACGTACTTTGCCCACCAACGCCATCTGAGCTCTTGTCAAGAGTCATGGAAAGAATTTGGAAAGAATAATTGACGTGATTAGAGAGGGGTCTCATTTACCCACACCAGAAGCCATCAATGAAATGCTTGAAGCATCCGAGGTCTCGCAACCTGAGTTGCCTGTTGAATCTTCAAATGACAAATCTAAGGGCCGTTTTGCTATCGATTTTCACACTCGCAATGATGCTCACTTTCGCGTCTGCTGAGATTCCTGTTTCTTAGTGAGTTCTTGTGTTATTAACTACGTGACTTTACCAGTTTTTGTGTGCTTCTCACCCTGAGCTTATCAAAATCTCGTTTTCGCTAAGCGGTTATCGATTTTTGCAGCTTTAAGAGTTCGCTGGCCCATTACTCCTGACTTGGGATTGTGTGATGTGAAGGAGATCGTGGAATCTCCGTCTGTCAGTAGTTCATCTTGAACTTCAGAGTCCGAGTCGTCAAAAGGAATGGCATTTCTGGTTGGTACAATTTTCCTAGCTGTTCTTTTGACTCTTTCTGTGTCTAACCATATGAGTTAGCTCAGTTTGATTAGTGTAGGGTGGGTATCCGACAATCTTCTTATTTTAAGGGCTTCAAGATCGACCGAGTTTTTGATGTCCTTTTTCTTCCGGGCTTTAAATTACCGTACTTTTCTTTTTCCGCAGTTCCTTTTAACTTAAGTAGGTAGGGCTGGGGAAGTGGCTTTTTATCTCCATACTTTTTTCTGTCTTTGCAACAGCAACAACAACAGCCGCAGCTGCAATTGGAAGAGAAAAAGAGTGGAGTATTCACTCCGCTGCCCTACACCCGATCACAGTGACTCCCGTACCTTGTGCAGCAAGGCAAGGAACTTGGAGGTGGGCTTGGAGAGAGCGTAGTTCATTCATAGAGAGGGACGAGGAGATACATGAGGGGATTCTTACCTATCTATCAAAGGGGCTGGAGGCATCTTCCGATTTTCTTCTGTAGCGAAGGAAAGGTCAACCCCGGTTTGGTAAGGGAATCCACTTATGATGTCGCCATAACGCTCTTCAAGTTCCACCGACGAAGCTAAGGCTCCCTTTTCTCCTTCCCATATTTGAAACCACAGGCGCGTGGAAGTGATTTCACTAGCGACACTCCCATGAAGGGAAGGGGCAAGAGGAGCAGGGCATTTTTCGTAGTAATAGTGGGAGCTCGAGATCAGTGACTATGGACCAGAAGCCTATAACTATAGTTATTAGTTGCCGAAGCGGAAGGCTCTTCAAGAGTGATTTCCGAACGGTTGTTGTCTAACGAACAGATTACTGGAGTGACAAAACTCTTTCATATCATCTTCGACAGAGGAGAGCTAAAACTAAGGGCAGATATTGGCTGTTCATGAGCATTTTGAGGCCGGTTGACAACATCCAATGTCTCCCACGAGGGCGCCTGAAACTCAAGTTTTTCTAGGCAGAGGTATAGCCATTTTTGAAAACGGTGCTCGGGCTTATTTAGAGGAAGGACTCTGAAGGAAAGTCTTTTTAGAGCTCTTTCAAAAGAGGTTTCAATTGGATGTGTCCTGGTCAAATTGTTAACGACTGATATACTGCCTGAGACAGGGTCCCCTCTGCGTATCGAGAGAAAAAAAGAACTTCCCACGCGGGTCAACAGATCAATTCACACATATTTAATGGTTTCAACTGGAACCACAAGGAGAGCCGAAATCGCTGATCCTGCAATGGCAGGTGACATCTATGTTGAGATTACACAGTTTGTTGGTCAAACAAAGGATGATACAGAAGGGCATCGTCGGGAATGATGCCCGAACTGAACGCGTTAGTGGGTTGTTATTGACCTTCCCCTCCACCAGAGTTTAGAGAATATCCCCCCTTCAAGCTGTTTTTAGGAGTTTCAGTAGTTGGACAGATATTATAGGCTTTGATTTCGAGGGGCGGAGCGGCGAAAAAGAGCCGCTTAGTTGGCTTTGGCTCAATCAAAGGTGGCTGAGGGGATATCCTTGTTGGCCTTCTAGAGGGAGCCTTTCCTCAATGCTGCAAGAGGGAAGAGAAGAGTGATGACTGCCCTTCTCATAGTCAACCCGTCTGACGTAGTAAATTGTGCCCAAGCGGGACTCCAATTCCATAAGTGGAAAGAAGAAAGAATGGGAAGATTGGAGAGTGAGGCCCTAGCCAATCATTTGGGTTGGATGAAGGAAGCAGGGGAAGGCAAGGAAGTTGTAGACATTAAGAAGAGGAGACAACCAGCTCTTGGACTATCTAAAATGCGCGTGCTCTTAATCATCTCGTATATTTCCATTTTTGTCCTCAAAAAGAAAGAAGAGAAAGAACTGGGAGTTAACGCCTACATAACAGGTTGCTTGCTTACCAAGCGAGTTTGAGAAAACTCCAAGCTGCGAGAAAGTTTAGGGAAA